GAAAACCCGCTGTCGGACTTGATTAATCGCCCTTTGCTGTTCAAACTGAATCGTTTCATTTTTATAATTTTCTAATTGTTCCAAAGTCTTATAAGTTGAATTAATCAAATTCAACTTTTCTCGCTCTATCTCAGAGTATCCATTCACCCGAAACTGATCTGCTTCAATTTCCACTTTCCGTAAGCGGGCCCGGGCTTTTTCCAGCTGTTCAATGGCCCCCTCACGCAGTTCTTCTGAATTTCGAATAGTATTCAAGATTCTCTGTTTTCGATTATCTAATAAATCACTTAATGAAAGTAGATCATCTTTCTGTTCATTTTAAAACTTCCATAATCCCTTCCCGAACCAAACATGAATCTTTCGATTCATTTGGCTCTCACGCTCAATTACTTATGATAAATTATCATAGCTTTTTTATGAATGTAATGAGCCTATCCTCTCTTCTTTATTCATAGTCAAAAAATGAATCGAATACAAAAACAAAATACTTGGAGGACTCTTCTGACAAAATAAAAAATATGTAATTGTCAGCAAAGTTGTTTCTTTTTTTTTCTTCATTTGAAATCCAAAAAACTCTTCTTACTTAATACATAAGGCATAGGTCGTCAATTCAGCATTCGATAAAACAGAGAAAATGTCCATTTTTAGAAAAAGTGGTTCAAATCATTTTATCGAAATGAGTGTTCTATATCGATAAAATATTCACTTCAAAACCATCTCTATATTAACATAGTGGTCGAAAGAGTACCATGCTGTGCCTAGACTTCAAACGGTTTGCTTTAACCATCTTAAGAGCCCCACCTTATTGGTTGCTAGAGAATCAAAGTGGATTTGCCAATGAATCACGAAATGCTGTGGTTCTTACATATAATTTCTTAAGAAGTAATTCGCGAGATCATGCACCTTTCTTTCCTAGTTATAACGGAAAAGGGTACAGCTGATTGGATACAGCCTATTCTTGAAATAAACAACTCACACACACTCCCTTTCCAAAAAAGATCAATACACCAATCACTACACTTAGATTTATTGGATTTGTTGCAAAAATATCGGTATTAAATCCGAAACTCCCGGCAGATGGCCAGTGGCCCCAAAAAACGAAAGAATCGGTTACATTTTTCATATAATCTCATCTCCTCTTATAGATAGACTAAAAAATCGACCAGAGTTCTTTTTCTATCACTTTGCTCCTCTTTGTTATTTATTCTTTTTTTTTCAAATAGAGTTGAAAAATATTTGAGTTATGTTATCAAGTATGAACTACCCCTTGATTGTTACAACATCTCCTAAAAAGAGTTTTCCTTGGACTACGGGTGGGAAGGGTGAAAGTGAGTCGGTATACTAATTCCCCATCTGCAAATCAGCCCTTCCCATAGGTTATTTTCTCAACGAATAAGGAATTGTAGGAGTGAACTATTGATCTAATTTGAAAAAGCAAACGACAAGTCCAAGTCAATAAAATAGTAAAAATACATATTATATTTTTACTATTTCTAAGATTAAATAATTAAACAAAAGGATTCGCAAATAAAAGTGCTAATGCTACAACCAATCCATAAATCGTTAAAGCTTCCATAAAAGCTAGACTAAGCAATAGAGTACCTCGTATTTTTCCCTCTGCCTCGGGCTGTCTCGCGATCCCCTCTACGGCTTGACCCGCAGCAGTCCCTTGACCAACTCCAGGTCCAATAGAAGCAAGCCCTACGGCCAATCCAGCAGCAATAACGGAAGCAGCAGAAATCAGTGGATTCATGATAAGTTCCTCGTAACAACAAAAAGAAAAAGAAATGGTTAATGATACAATCAACCACTGAATTATGACTGAATTATTCCATCGATAGCATTCATACAGTCAAAGTAACTAAGAACTTCGAGTTTTAGTAATAAAATTATTGAATCATCAGAACTACTTCGATATCTTTTTTTTTTCATTTCTATCCACAGAGTTTTTGTGAATCCATAGAACTTTCGTTCTTCCATTTCTTGGTTCCGAACTGTTACTTCACTTCTTCCATCTTTTCTTGATTCCATCTGTTTATTCAGTCAATTCACAGCCACAACGATCCGAAAGGAGAACCTCAGTAGTCGGGAAAATGAAATATATCTTTAGTTCATATATAACGAGTCAATATCTATATCACATATACATGTCTTTCTTCCATAACGTAAACCGTTAGATTCACTCAGATTTGAGAATCAATCTAACTCCCGTTTTTTGTAAATTTTTTTTCCCTTCTGTTTTCTTTATCATTATTCAAATCGAATACAATCTAAATGGGAAAATTAAATTGCTTAGGGCGAATTATTACATATAAATATGATTATTTGATTGATCTAAGTTCATGCAATTTATTATTTATTAATATTTTCTTTTGGTCAATTGTTGAATAAAATCGACTGGAAAGGAGAATCCTTTCTCCTGTTTTTTATTTAATCACACGTTGGAGACATATATCTTCTAATTTGAATAAGATGGTTGGCTGAATATAATAGAAAGTGA